TTATCTTTACCCCATAAAGACATTGAATAGAACGAACTGCTTTTTTTGCCACTGTAAGTTTGAAAATAAACGTTTAAATGTCCTTCAAAAGCAAGTAAATAGATCCGAAACATATAAAATGCAGTTAATCCTGCTGTGGACCAAGCTATTATTGCAAAAATAGGTGAATACAACCAACTATCATTAAGAATTTCATCTTTGGACCAAAAACAAGCAAGGGGTGGAATACCAGAAAGAGAAAGTGTACCCAATAAAAAAGCAGTTTTTGTAATTGGTACATGTTTTCTTAAACCGCCCATAAGAACCATATTCTGACTTTTATCTGGAGAATATCCAACAATAGCTTCCATCGCATGAATAATTGATCCAGATCCTAAGAACAACAATGCCTTCGAATAAGCATGAGTAATCAAATGAAATAAAGCAGCTCGATAAGACCCCATACCTAGAGCTAACATCATATAACCCAATTGAGACATTGTAGAATAAGCTAAGCTTTTCTTAATATCTTTTTGAGCAAGAGCTAAAGTGGCTCCTAAAAATAATGTTATTATACCTATCAAAGCTATTAGATTTAGAATGTAAGGTATAACTATGAAAAGAGGAAGAAGCCGAGCTACAAGAAAAATTCCTGCTGCTACCATAGTAGCGGCATGTATAAGAGCCGAAATGGGGGTAGGCCCTTCCATGGCATCAGGTAACCATACATGAAGTGGAAATTGGGCGGATTTAGCAACAGCGCCGGCAAATAATAGGGAGGCGCATAAAGTAACAAATAAAAAATTAACTTCATTATTAGAAACCAAGTTATTGAATATTTCAAACAAATCCCGAAATTCGAAACTACCTGTTATCCAATAAAAACCCAAAATTCCTAATAATAAACCAAAATCCCCGACACGATTAGTTACAAACGCTTTTTGACAAGCATTCGCGGCACTGGGTCGTGTGAACCAAAAACCTATTAATAGATAAGAACACACTCCAACTAATTCCCAAAAAATATAAATTTGTATCAAATTAGAACTAGTAACTAATCCCAACATTGAAGTATTGGAAAAACTCATATAAGCAAAAAATCTCAAATATCCCTGATCATGAGACATATAATTGTCACTATAAATAAGAACCATAATTCCAACAGTAGTGATTAATATCGACATAATAGAAGTAAGTGGATCAACCAAGCAGCCAAATTCTAAAGAAAAATCATTATTGATGGTCCAAGACCATACATATTGATAGACAGAATTATTATTTATTTGCTGAATAGAAAAAAGGGCTGAAAAAACCATAACTATACTTAATAATAAAACACTAGGAAAAGCCCACATACGGCGAAGATTTTTTGTTGCCGTTGGAAAAAGTAGAAGTCCTGTTCCAATTAAGATAGGAACTGGAAGTGGAATGAAAGGTATAATCCATGAATATTGATATGTATATTCCATAAAAAAATAAAAAAAAAATTTATCTTAATTAATTGTTTCTGAGTCACCGGTTCTTATTTCTTTTCTTTTGAAAGGGGTCGGTTAATAAAAAAAAATTAAGATATATAAAATAAAACTTAAATAGAATTTTCTAGCCTTAATTATTCTGAATCTTTCCAAACTACTTCAAATATTTAAAATCAAGAGGTTATAATTGGTCAAATGATATAAATAAGTCACTAGTGAAAAATAAATACGTATTTAATTTTATTAATACTGAATTGTTAATATTAAATTCAAATTTTTAAATAAAATTTTATGAAGATAAAAAATGAAAATTAGAATTTTCATTTTAATTATTACGTATTACAATAATTTTTTTATATCTATAGAACAAGGATAAATAATTATACCAAAAACAGTATTTGATATGAATCATAAAGCCCATAACTAAAACTATTTATTGTAATTCGGTTATTTAGAATCATTAACCAATTTGTTTTGTAACTCATTGTTTGTCTTCCATTACAATAAAAGCTATTTGTAGGAAATGCTATGATATCCAACACTTTAATTTTACGGAAAAAAAAAGGGGGCAAATAAAATGCCTTTAAATTATGTATTTTGTATCCTTTAACAGATTAACTACTAGTCTCATTTGATAATTAAAATTTTGTGGACTCTTTCTTCGAGCTTGAACAATTAAATTAATATTAAATTAATTAATATAATAGAAAAAATTATTAAAGTTTTTTTTTTAATTAAGCGGGAGAAGGGTTGGGTTATTAAACTTTTAGATTTTTTTATTACATGTATAAATGTAACACGACGAAAATAGAAAGAAAACGAAACGGACAATCTTTCTTTTTTTTTTTTTATTATTTTTTTTTTTTTTTTTATCAACTTCAATCTATTTGGCATAGTGTACCTTATCGTTCTTATTAATATTTTATGTGATTTTTAACCCCCCCTTTTTTTTTGGAGTCTAATTTAGAGAAAAAATAGATAGAGAATAGTAAAGAACAATTGATTTTGAACAATAGATGTCTTTCACATCCAACCGAAAAACCTATTATAACTTTTTAATGGCAGTTCCAAAAAAGCGCACCTCTATTTCAAAAAAACGTATTCGTAAAAATATTTGGAAAAGGAAGGGATATAGGGCAGCATTGAAAGCTTTTTCGTTAGCGAAATCTCTTTCTACCGGGAGTTCTAAAAGTTTTTTTTGTGTAACAAATAAATAATCTGAATCGTTCTAATAACTAATAAAGTAATATAATTTTGTTTATAGTTTATTTATAAGATTTATAAGTTATAAAAATGATAAATAATATTTATCAATTATAATTAATATTAACATCATAATAGTATAGTAAAAGAATAAATATTAATATATAAGATAAATTACAATATAAACAATATACATTAAAAATAAAATAAATAAAAAAGAATTAGTCTCATAATGTTTTAATTTAAAACGAATATAAAATTGAATTTGTTTTACTTTAATTTGAAGCCAAATTTTTCTTTCGTTTCTGATATAGATAAGAATTCTGTTGTCTACTGAATTCTAAAAATGAATGGTCCTTTTTTGTTTGAAAAAAGGGTAAACGCAAGCGCAAGGTTTCGCCTTTCATTTTAGTATGTTTTATCATTTTCCGGATGGGGATTATCACTTTCCCCATCGCCCTTACTCAATAATAAAAAGAATTTTTTTTAGTTATATTTTTTATTTTATATTATAAAGAAGAGGTCGTTGAAACTAATTGATTAAGTTTAAAATGTTTTTTATAATCTTTTAAACCATTATTTTGGGTTTTAGAAATTATTATCACTATATAAATTCCTTAAACCCAATTAAATTAATATTAATAAAAGCCCCGTTTCCATTTTTAGGTAGTTATATGACGAATGCGCCAATTTTGAGTGATCTATTTTAGATCCTATGTTTCGATTGGAAGATCGATCAAGATATAATATATATATATTAATTAAAAAATTTATAAAATATTTTGAAGTACGGTACAATTTCTATACGAAATTTTTTTATATGATTGATACGACCATCCCAAATACCTAACTTAATGGGTTTGCTAAATCTTAACGCAAATTCTCTACACAACAAAAAATCCTAACGCAACCTAACTATGCAAATATTTACATAAATCTTTTGAGTGTATCGCTGAAATTGTGTTATATAAAAATTCTATTTTTTTATTAATCGATAAAATTCATTTTTTATTTTAGATTAATAAAATAAATGATAAAAGAAATTAATCATTAAAAAATGCAAACGAGGCAGAACATTTTTTTTACTTATATCCAGGGATTGAAGTAAAAATTATATAGTTACAACTGTTACATTTTAGTTTTAGGAGAGCATAAAGTAATAGTCTACGAAAAAATACATTGTTAGTTCAGTTAAATAAAATTGACATCCTAAAATACTAAATAACTAAATAAAAAAATACTAAATTAAATAACTAAATAAAAAGATAATAATAAGAAAAATCAATATTATTAACGTTAACGAAAACGTTTTAATCCCTAATTTTTAAACAAGTTTTTATTCATCAATTTGAATGGTTTCCTAAAAAAAAATATTGGATTGAATTAACTCCTTCAAGCTCGACGATTGAATAAAAATAGGTTATTATGATTTCGAATAAGCCGCTATGGTGAAATCGGTAGACACGCTGCTCTTAGGAAGCAGTGCTAGAGCATCTCGGTTCGAGTCCGAGTGGCGGCATGGCATCTTCTAAAAGAGTAAGTCCTATAATGAATTCAATTCCAATTCCAGATTTCAATTCCTATAATTGAGGGACGCCCTTATTAATTTAATAATTTTTATGATATTTTCAACTTTAGAGCATATATTAACTCATATATCCTTTTCGATCGTTTCAATTGTAATTACAATTCATTTGATAATTTTATTAGTCGATGAAATCGTAGGACTAGATGATTCGTCAGAAAAGGGGATGATAGCTACTTTTTTCTGCATAACAGGATTATTAGTTACTCGTTGGATGTATTTGAGGCATTTACCATTAAGTGATTTATATGAATCATTAATTTTTCTTTCGTGGAGTTTTTCCATTATTCATATTATTCCGTATTTTAAAAAACATAAAAACCATTTAAGCGCAATAACCGCGCCAAGTGCTATTTTTACTCAAGGTTTTGCTACTTCGGGTCTTTTAACTGAAATGCATCAATCCGCGATATTAGTACCCGCTCTCCAATCCCATTGGTTAATGATGCACGTAAGTATGATGGTATTGAGCTATGCAGCTCTTTTGTGTGGATCATTATTATCACTAGCTCTTCTAGTCATTACATTTCGAAAATTCATAAGGATTTTTAGTAAAAGCAATAATTTAGAAAATGAGTCAGTTTACTTTAGTGAGATTCAATACGTGAACGAAAGAAACAATGTCTTACGAAACACTTCTTTTATTTCGTCTCAAAATTATTACAGGTATCAATTGATTCAACAATTGGATCGTTGGAGTTATCGTATTATTAGTCTAGGGTTTATCCTTTTAACCGTAGGTATTCTTTCGGGAGCAGTATGGGCTAATGAAGCATGGGGATCATATTGGAATTGGGATCCAAAGGAGACTTGGGCATTTATTACTTGGACCATATTCGCTATTTATTTACATATTCGAACAAATAAAAATTTTGAAAGTGTAAATTCTGCAATTGTGGCCTCAATGGGCTTTCTTATAATTTGGATATGCTATTTTGGGGTTAATCTATTAGGAATAGGGTTGCATAGTTATGGTTCATTTACATTAACATCTAATTGAATAAAAGACTTGACGAATATAAACATAGGACGGCATACAGGTATATATACGAAAACTTCATGTAAACAATCAAGAACCATTTGAATCATTTCCATTACTTGATTCAAATGGTTCTCACAAATTCAAAAGATATCTAGTTATAATAGAATTCCAATTTATTTTTTTTACTTAAAAGAATATAAAAGACTCATTTTTTTATTGTACAATCAACCATTTTTAAAATCATGGGATTTCAGTTTCATTTTTTGGTTTACTCACAAAAACTATCGAAAAAAATAATTGGATATAATAGCTTCGACCTTGTCAACTGATAATGATAAAACGAAATCGGGATAAACACCAATACCTATTACAGGTAAAAGGATAGAGATCGAAACAAATAATTCTCGCGGTCCAGAATCAAAAAAATAAGAGTTTGGGGCATTAAAAAGCTTGTATCCATAGAACATCTGGCGTAACATAGATAATGAATAAATAGGAGTTAATATCATTCCAATTGCCATTACAAAAGTAATTAATATTTTTGTCATTAAAAGATATTTTTGACTAGTAAGTATTCCAAAAAAAACTAACAATTCGGCAACAAAACCGCTCATGCCCGGTAATGCAAGAGAAGCCATTGATAAGATACTGAAAGTCGTGAATATTTTTGGAATTGCGATAGCCATTCCGCCCATTTCGTCGAGATAAACAAGACGTATTCTATCATAACTCGTTCCGGCCAAGAAAAAAAGCGCAGCGCCAATAAATCCGTGAGAGATTATTTGTAAAATGGCTCCGTTGAGTCCTGTATCGCTTATAGAACCAATTCCTATAATTATGAAACCCATATGAGATACAGAAGAGTAGGCTATTCTTTTTTTTAAATTACGCTGACCGGGAGATGTTGAAGCTGCATAGATTATTTGAATTGTGCCTACTAGAATCAACCAGGGAGAGAATATAGAATGGGCGTGGGGTAATAATTCCATATTGATCCGAACCAATCCATACGCTCCCATTTTTAATAAGATTCCGGCTAAAAGCATACAAGTACTGTAATGTGCCTCTCCATGGGTGTCTGGTAACCATGTATGTAAGGGTATGATCGGTGATTTGACAGCAAAAGCAATAAGAAATCCAATATAGAATATTATTTCCAGTGCTACAGGATACGATTGATTAGCTGATGTTTCAAAATTTAATGTTGGTTCATTGGAACCATATAAACCAATACCCAAAACTCCCATTAATAAAAAAACGGAACTTCCTGCAGTGTACAAAATAAATTTTGTAGCTGAATACAAACGTTTCTTTCCCCCCCACATGGATAGAAGTAGATAAACTGGAATTAATTCTAACTCCCACATGATGAAAAAAAGTAAAAGGTCTCGAGAAGAAAATGGTCCTATTTGACCGCTATACATTGCTAACATCAGAAAATGGAATAGTCGGGAATCTCGAGTAATCGGCCGAGCCGCTAAAGTAGCTAAAGTTGTGATAAATCCTGTCAGTAAAATGGGTCCTATAGAAATTCCATCTATTCCCAATCTCCAGTAAAAATCAAAAAAATCGATCCATTTATAATCCTCTGTCAGTTGCATTAATGGATCATCCAATTGGAAACGATAACCGAATGCATAGGTTGTTAGAAGGAGTTCTATTATGCATATACCTATAGTATACCACCGAATTATCTTATTTCCTCTATGAGGGAGAAAGAAAATTAAGGAACCCGCGAATATTGGCAAAACTACAACTAGCGTTAACCAAGGAAAATTATTCATGGTAAAAACAAGATAAACTTGGACCAGAAAAACCCGTGCTCAAAATAAATAGTTTTTGAGCGCGGGTTTTTGTCGGTAAAGGTAAAAAAATCAAATGTATTCAAGTAGGGTTTTCTGGAACGTATTAATAAGCCAGACCCATACTTCGAGTTGTTTCATGCCATAAATAAACTCGAACACTCAAGAAATCTGTCGGACAGGCGGATTCACATCTCTTACAACCGACACAGTCCTCTGTTCTTGGAGCAGAAGCAATTTGCTTAGCTTTACACCCGTCCCAAGGTATCATTTCTAATACATCCGTTGGGCAGGCGCGCACGCATTGAGTACACCCTATACACGTATCATAAATCTTTACTGAATGTGACATTTGGATCTATAAATTTTTGAATGTCAGAAAGTTTCGATCTAGTAAACTTGTAAATGAATCATATATTTAGACACCAGATGAATCAATAATTTATCATAATTTTTCTAATCAATCTACTTCTGGATTGACTCATGCGATAGAGCCAAGATACTTTAATTTCTTACATTTTTGAAAACATGTATTATTACGTAATGTATGGTCATGGTAATTCTAATTTATGAATATTAGAATTTATATGATTAATACTACTTATTCAACAAATTCGATTGATTGATACGAGTTGATTTTCTGTTACGATAAATTGATGAAACAATAGCCGGGCCAATAGCTGCTTCAGCGGCTGCAATAGCTATAACAAAAATTGAGAAAATATTTCCTTTTAATTGGCGACTATCAAAAAAATCAGAAAATGTTACGAAATTCATATTAACCGCATTCAGTATAAGTTCAAGACACATAAGGGCTCTAACCATATTCCGGCTCGTGATCAATCCATAGATACCGATAGAAAATAAGTAGGCACTCAAAACAAGTACATGTTCGAGCATCATTGACCAACTCCTTATCAATTTCGATTCATTTCAATATGAACTGAACAACAATTCAACAGATTCAATTGACTAGAATAAAAAAAAGTACGGAACAAAGGCAGATTTTCTATTGTTAATAGAATAGATTGAATAATTTCTATTTTAGACATAAACAATCTTTAATTAAAGGGAAATAAATGTAATGTAATGTAATAAAACCGAACAGAGTTTAATGTGCATTGCTAATTCTATAAATTTTTTACTGTCGCGCCACGGCAATTGCACCTATCAAAGCGGCTAAAAGAATTATCGAAACGAATTCAAATGGAAGAAAAAAATCTGTTGATAAATGAATTCCAATTTGTTGACTATTACTTATCAAATCTTGCTCTATAATCTGGTTTGATCTTGTAGTCCAAATAATTCCGTACCATGACGTATCCGTAATAATAATCATGAGTAAAACAAAAATACTTGTACAAACTGGCAAAGTAACCACATCCCCAATGGTCCAAAGATTCAAATCTTTGTAATATTCTGAACCATTCATGAACATCACAGCAAATACGATTAAAACATTTATAGCTCCCACGTAAATAAGGAGTTGTGCAGCAGCTACAAAATAAGAGTTTAATAGAATATAGAATAAGGATATACAAACAAGAACCAGTCCCAATGAAAAGGCAGAATAAATGGGGTTGGTAAATAATACCACCCCCATACCTCCTAGTATAAGAACCGATCCCAGAAAGACTAAAAGAAAATCATGTATTGGTCCGGGCAAATCCATTATATGTAAAATAAGAGATAAATAAATAGAAATGTTTTTCATGACCTTATTGAGACCCGACCAGAAAAATTTTTTTTTATGATTTTTGAGCAATTCCTAATTTAATCCTAAGTAAATAAATACTAAGGGATATGAATAAATGTGAGTACTATTATTGGACTAATTTCATTCTTTATCTGAAAGAGTCGTTCTAATTCTAAACGATATATTTTAAAAAAAATTATGGATATATTAATTAATGGATTTTCAATCCAAATTAAGACGCGTTTCTTACCAACCAATCAATAGTTGGTATTTGTAGTTATTGACCAAACAACACGAAAGAAACCTAAATTCCTTCTATATTAGTTATTAGTAAAGTAATTATAAATTATTCGTTAATAAGAGATTTACTTATTTATTTGAGGCGAATTCAAAATTGTTCGAATTGTATAATCGTCAATTACTGACATTGGTAAACGACCCAAAGCAATTTGATTATAATTCAATTCGTGACGATCATAAGTAGAAAGTTCATATTCTTCAGTCATTGATAAACAATTCGTTGGACAATACTCAACGCAATTACCACAAAATATACAGACTCCGAAATCAATACTGTAATTAAGCAGCCGTTTCTTGCGAATATCAGTTTCCAATTTCCAATCAACAACGGGTAGATCTATAGGACATACACGAACGCATACTTCACAAGCAATACATTTATCAAATTCAAAATGGATTCGACCGCGGAAACGCTCCGCGGTGATTGATTTTTCATAAGGATATTGAATAGTTACGGGTAAACGATTTGCGTGGGATAAAGTAATCATGAAACTTTGACCAATGTACCTTGCAGCTCGTACTGTTTGTTGACCATAATTCATGAACCCAGTTACCATAGAGAACATATCGTTAATATATATATGAATAGTTTTATGTTTGTTTATTTCTCTTGTTTGAGACACGTTGTGAATATAGAATGTTACTTTACAGTGAAAAGAGTTGGAAAGAAGTTGTTAATAATAGATTACCGAGAGAAATAGGTAAAAGAAATTTCCATCCAAGATTCAATAGTTGGTCCATTCTTAGCCTCGGTAAAGTCCATCTTGTTGTGATAGGAATGAACAAGAACAAATAAGTTTTAGCTAATGTAATAAAGATACCAATTATCGCTCCAAAAACTCCACATGTTTTATTTATTTCAAAAAGCTCAGAAACATATATGTCCGGAATAGATATATTCCAACCTCCCAAGTAAAGAACTGTTACAAATAATGAAGAAACCAATAGGTTTAGATAGGAAGCAACATAAAATAACCCAAATTTTATACCCGAGTATTCGGTTTGATAACCTGCTACTAACTCTTCTTCTGCTTCTGGTAAATCAAAAGGTAATCTCTCACATTCTGCTAGGGAAGAAATAATAAAAATGATAAACCCTATAGGCTGACGCCACAAATTCCATCCCCAAAAACCATATTTTGATTGCGCCTCAACAATATCAATTGTACTTGAACTGTTAGATAATTATAGTCGGTGATACCATCACTGTTACCATCGCTATTACAGAACCGTACATGAGATTTTCACCTCATACGGCTCCTTGAAGGCCAGAAATAAATATAGGGACCGCGTCAGTATTCTTTTTTGAATCTTGATATGTTTGTAGGATGGATAACTATCGGCCGGTCCCAAATTAGACCAATTGAATTCTGTCTGTTATAATTATTTTAATTCAAAATTAAATAAAAAAAGTACTTCTGAATTGATCTCATCCTTTCTTTAATTTAATAATTTCAATAAGAATTTCAATTCTTCTTTGTTCAGTAATAACTTAACTGTTCAATAAAATACTTCTTGTAAAAATATCAATAACCCGTTGGTTTCACGTACGAAAAAAAAATTCTATATTAATTAATGAATTATGACACAAATTATATATCTATTAATATGTATATGGGAAAGAATAAAAGTAACAAAGAATAAATAAAGTATATCTTTATTTATTTTTTTTTTTCGTTCCTATTCTTCTTTCTATTTCTGAGAAAAAGAGGGCTTTCAAAATAAAGTAAAGGATTATTTCGTTTCGAATAGTTATTTATTAAATCGGTGGATAGGAGTATACTCTGGATTGGAATCGTGTCATGGGGAGTACTGCCTGATCATTTCTACCAACTTAAAGCCCCAATTAGTATTCTTTGTTTGTATATTATGTAAAAATGTCCTTTTGGAGAATTTACATAATCTCCATTACTAATCCTTTACATATGTTCGTGTTTCTAACCATCCACTCGTTTTTGCTCAATCCCCCGTTATGCTAATACATAAAAATGATAGTGAAAACTCAATACGGTTGATCTTTTGAACCCGCTTCAAGTCAGGATGACTAATCAACCAATCTTGGGGGAAACGGTCTCTTCTGTTTATGTTTATTTCCGCTTAACTCTCTAACTCTTATACATAGAAAATGAGAATCAATCTTTTTACTGCGAATTTATATATAAGCTGTTTTCTTTCACTCATATAACTATTTGATTTAGTTCATCAACCCGAATAATGAATAAAAAAAAATTAAGATATCTACTCAATCCATTCCAACCCTTTCCTTGAAAGGAAGGAATAGAGAAAAGTTTCTGTCTATGTATCAACGAATCGCACGTAGAGATATTGATAACACACATAAAGTTAATGGTATTTCATAACTAATCGATTGAGCAGCAGCTCGTAGACCGCCTAAAAAGGAATATTTATTATTTGACCCGTATCCCGACATAAGAAGTCCAATTGGAGCAATACTGGAAATGGCAATCCATAAAAAAACACCGATATTGAGATCCGCTAAAACAAGGTGATATCCAAAAGGAACTACTGAATAGCTTACTAAAATTGATATGACTGCTATGGATGGCCCGATACTGAATAAACGAGTATCCCCCCTAGATGGAAAAAGATTTTCTTTGAAAAGTAGTTTTGTCCCATCTGCTAGAGCTTGAAGAACTCCCAAAGGGCCGGCGTATTCAGGTCCAATACGTTGTTGTATCCCTGCCGATATTTCTCTTTCTAACCATACAATTACCAGTACGCCTATTGTGATTCCCACTACAAGAGTCAAAATAGGAACAAGAACCCATAGAATTCCATAAACCTCTTTAAAAAATTCTAATCTAGAAAAAGAATCGATATCTTGTACTTCCGGTGTATCAATTATCATTTCAACGATCAACTTCTCCCATAATGATATCTATACTACCTAGTATCGTCATAATATCAGCCAATTTCATTCTTTTAACTAACCGCGGAAGAATTTGCAAATTGATAAAACCCGGCGGGCGGATTTTCCATCTCCAAGGAAAACCACTCTGATCCCCTATGAGAAAAATTCCCAATTCTCCCTTTGGGGCTTCTACTCTCACATAAAGTTCTTGTTTCGGCAATTCAAATGTAGGAGACGGCTTTTTACTAATAAATCGATATTCAAAATCATTCCATTCCGGATTCCTTTCTCTATCAAAGTATCGTATTTCTAAATTCTCATAGGGTCCCCCTGGAATTCCTTCCAGGGCCTGTTGAATAATTTTTACGGATTCTATCATTTCACCAATTCGGACTAGATAACGAGCCAATGAATCTCCTTCTTTTTGCCACTGTACTTCCCAATCAAATTCGTCGTAACATTCATAATGATCAACTTTACGAAGATCCCATTGTATTCCGGAAGCTCGCAGCATTGGTCCCGATAAACCCCAATTTATTACTTCCTCTCTACCAATAATGCCTACTCCCTCGACTCGTTCTAAAAAAATAGGATTTCGTGTAATAAGTTTTTGATATTCAGCAACTCTTGTTAAAAAATAATCGCAGAAATCCAAACATTTATCTATCCAGCCATGAGGTAGATCGGCCGCTACTCCTCCGATACGAAAATAATTATGCATCATTCTCATACCGGTGGCAGCTTCGAATAGATCATATACTAATTCTCTTTCTCTGAAAATATAGAAAAAGGGAGTTTGTGCACCAATATCCGCCATAAAAGGACCGAGCCATAACAGATGAGAAGCTATACGACTCAACTCCAACATAATTATTCTGATATAGCTGGCTCTTTTAGGTACTTGAATATTTCCCAACTGTTCCGGTCCGTTTACAGTTATTGCTTCTGTGAACATAGTAGCTAAATAATCCCACCGTGTTACATAAGGCAAATATTGTATAATTGTTCGATTTTCCGCAATTTTTTCCATTCCTCGGTGTAAATAACCCAATATTGGTTCACAGTCAATAACATCTTCACCATCTAGAGTAATGATGAGTCGAAGAACACCATGCATTGATGGGTGGTGGGGGCCCATATTGACTATCATGAGGTCTTTTCTTGTAGCCGGTATATTCATAGGTTTTTCCTCGATTCATTCTTTCATGAATTGCTGAAAACGAAAAAAAGTTCATTAAAATTCAAGATCTAATAAATCAAATAATTAAAAATGCCTTTATAAAAATAAAATTAACGAGTTTTTGACTCCCGAATATCCAACCGATTAATTAATTCTTTATAACATATTCTATTTTTCTTTGACAAATAAGACAGTAATCGTTGGCGTTTTCCCAGAATTTTACGTAAACCTCTCTGAGATAAATAGTCTTTTTTGTGTAATTGTAAATGTGAAGTAAGTCTTCGTATCCTATTGGTGAAACTAACTATTTGAAATTCAACAGATCCTCTGTTTTCGTCTTTTTCTTCTTGTGAAATAACTGAGATGAATGAATTTTTTACCATAAACTGAAATCTTCTCTCCCCCCCTCTTTTTATTTTAAGATATTTTTTATTGATAGATATCTTTATTGATCAGTAATAATAATGCCCCTAATTTTTATTTGGTATATACAAAAATTTGTATTTCGTTATTAATTTCTAATTTTTTTAATTTAATAAAACTTACTCAATCCTATTTTCATTTTAAAATTGAATTTGAAAGGGGATACAAAAGTATGGTTGGTTTCTTCACTCACAAAAGATAAAAGTTTAGACCTAAAATAATAAAATTTTGTTCATTCTAGATCTAATTGATATGTCATTGAATTAGTATCATGTATCAGAATGGAATGTAAGACAATGTATGCGTGCATCTCTTTGTCGTCATAGACCAGATATGGTATGGGAAATATAGGAAAAATGTACTATTAATGAATTTTCAATCGCGGATACATACGTATCCTTACCATACTGAAACAACTGCCATTATTGGTATTAAACCAATAACGATTCATACAAGCTAAATCTTCTAATCGATAATTGGGCCAAAGAAATAGCTTTAATTTTATAATTTTTTTTTTATATTTTTTGCTTTTATCCACAACTTGACTGTTTACCTCATTCCCATTACAAAAAGATGCCTTTCTATGTCTATTCTTAGAATTTAAACAAATTAGAATTCGCAATTCTCTACGACGTCTAGGCGATAAAATATTTTCAGGAACAAACAAATCATAATTTTTTTTATATCTATTTCCAGTCATCTTTTGATGTTTTGTAATGACTTCATCAGAATTCTTATCAACATGTTTTTTTTCTCGGTATCTTTGATTTATTTGATGTTTACTTTTATGAACTAATGAAATACCGAGGGTTTGATACATAATAAATTTTCCATCATTTTTTATAGCTAGACGAATTGGTTCAATAATCAAAAATCCCCTTTTAATAAATTCTGTAAGAGTTACATCTTTCTGAATCGTCAAAATATCCAGACTCATTTCGCCCCTTTGAATAGAGGATATAGTAATTTCTCTTGGATTTATCAGTCTAAGCAGGAGACAATATACGTTGATGTTATTGATTATTTTTTTATTTAAAGAATCATCCCATCTCAATTGAAAATACAAATACCTTTTTAGGAAGAAATCAAACTCCGCTTTTGTATTGATCTTGTATTGCTTTTTATTTCTATGTTTTTTCATGTCCGATCCCGTATAATCTTCTTCAACATCTTTTTCTTGGTTTGAAAGAGCTGATTTAAGATCTGCTTGGCCCGTGGATTCTTTTTCTCCTTGATTTCGGTTTTCTAATTCAAGAGATTTTTTTTCATTCGACGATATTGATATAAAAGGATCTCTTTTTTTATTTCCAGTGATGCTTTTGTTTTCACTAGCATTTTTTTTTATATTAGAATTAAAAAGTAGTAATTTAATTGGTATAACCCACGGTTTCATTTTATACGTATTATAAAGTCTCACAAATTCTGGCAAGAACCAAAGTTCCAGATTTGATATGGGACGACTTAGTATTTCTTCATTCATTCCCATCCAATCCAAAAGGGGTTTTTGATTGGATAGGTTGATTTTTTGGTCTTGCTGAAGTGTGAGATAAAAAAGACCCTTATTATTGATTTTATCAATTATTTGATACTTATTAACCCTAGTCTTAGTATATTTATTACTGTTAGTGTCAGTATCAATATTGATCCAGGCCTCAATATCGACCTTCGTTTTAAGACAAAAATCGATAATTCTCCAATCAAAAAATTTTCTATCCGTATTTTTATCCATATCTCGAATATCATCTTCTACCATATTAAATGATTTTTGTTTATGTGTGTTGTAATTATAAAAAATATCTTGGTTAGTTTTTACTTGTAATGGTGATCCATAAATTGAAGAGTACTTCTTAGTTTCAGAATTTATAGATTTATATGCTAAAAGATCATATCTATATTGTTTTTTAAAATTATCCTTTTGATTCAATAATAAATCCGTTTCAATTTTTGTTTTTTTTTCGTAGTGAATTAATTCATCTTTTTCATATAAATCACACAAATCTTTATATAAATCTTTATTTTGAGCTATACAGTTCAATATATTTCGCCATTTTTGTGGTACTACTCTAGACCATTTAATTTGAGATACATCACATTGATATTGATAATGACTCCTTAACCAATTTGTCCATTGATTCATTCCAGAATTGCGAAGATTCTTAGGTCTTAATTCGGAATGAAATAGTTCTTGTCTTACAACAAAAAAATCCTTTATTTCATTCTTAAGAAAAAGGGGGGTTCCATTATATTGAAATACGGATTTCAATTTCTCTAACTTAATAAGTTGGGTTTGTGATAATTTGTAAAATACATATGCTTGTGAAAAGTAAGATAAGTCAAAAAAAGTCTTTGAATTTTTTTGACTAAGACTAATATTAGTATTAGAAAGTGACTCTTTTATAATCGAAATAAATTTAATTAAACTTTGATTTGTTTTATTAATTCTTTCTTGATTTGCTTCATTACTGTTAATGTTTTTATTAATAATTTTTTTTGTTGATTCAAGAAAAAGTTGTGTATTGATACTAGGAATATTAATCAGAGATAGAAAGATATCTATGTATATCTTTTCAATGAAAAATATTATAAAATAATGGGATTTACGGATTAATCGAGCAGTTCTTCTTTTTAATATCTGCCAAATATTTTTTTGTGATTCCAATCTTTTATCATCATAACTTATTTTGTTAGAACTAAAATTTCTATCTGAAGTTATAAATCCCTTTTTCTTGTCTTTTGTAATTTTTTCTATTTGATTTATGATTGTGTTTATTCTATCAGTCAGATCTTGCATTTTTTTTTCTGTTAATGAATAATTTGTCCAATCCTGAGATCTAATTTGAATGGACGATTCCTGAATCATCCGATTACTGATTATTGAATCTTTTTTAATTTCACTCAATTCATATACTTCTATTTCTCTCAATCCAAATAATATAATTGGGTTTATTTTTGAGAGTTCTTTTATTATTTCTTTTATAAACAGAATGTTTTTAATGATCCATTTTTTTGGTTTTTTTGAGACATTTAGAAACAATTTTGTTTGTTCTTTAAAAATTCCTAGAATTATAAAACATTTCTTTTGCAATTTTTTAATTTTTTTTTTGAGTTCTTTTAAAATCGGTTCAAAAAATGAAAGTTTTTTTCTGGGAGAACCAAAAGGTAGTTCAGCTTCCATTCCAAAAATTGTTAAAAAACAAAAATCATTTTTTTGACCTTGCTTTTTCATTGGATCGTTATAAGGGGCTCGTAACTTAGATCTGTGCCAAGGTTTAAGACGAAAAGGAAATAGGATCTTGATCTGAATGCCGTCTGTTAACCAGTTTTTTGGAAATTCTTTTTCTGATAATTGAACGCCGTTATAGGTACATTTAACATGCATTTCTCTATTCCAATCCTTTAAGTCCTCATACCATTCCGGAAATTGAAATAATAGTATACGGACGATATTTTTAGCTATTATCAATGAAGGTAATATAATATATTTTCTAAGAATTGATTGGGTTACTAATAAAAAACCTCTCATTACTTGAGCAAGTAAAATACTATCCCAGGCTTCCGCTATTTGTATACGCACTTTCTCCTTTCTTTTGTCTTCTTCTTTTTTGTCCTCCTCTTTTTTTTTCGCGCTTTCTTTTGTCTTTTTCTCTGTATAATTCGAAATTGTGAATTCTGTGTTTTTCCACATCCAATTTCTAAAAATTTGTTTCATCCGTTCAGAAATATCAAAAAAAAAAAAAAAAGATTTGTCTATTCGGTCCAAAAAAAGAGGGGAATGCGCATTTGCTTCAAAGAGTTTCCAAGTAACTGTTTTACGTCTTTGAGCGCGCATGGAGCCTTTGATTATGTCTCGACGAAAATCCGATTGTTGAGAATAACGTATCAAAGCAACTTCGCCTGTTTGATCAGTATTATTAGTTTCTTTGGTATTAGTATAAGCATCAGTATTTTGTTGGTTATCAGTAAAAATCACTACACGTTTGGATTTTCTTGAACGAATCTGATG